GTCAATGCAGAGGAAATGAATACATTTCTATACTATTTAGTAAGTGAAATATATAAAACATAATCCATATTATGCCAATCACTTAGTCTACTGGATCTTACGGAGCCTGTTCATATCATACACGACATGATCGGGTCTGATCATAGAAAAGATTCTCTTCGAACGAACCGGCCTATCTTCTGTATGGGGCTTACGCGGTGGTTGGAACAAAGACACATTTTTTTGTTGTGAATTCAAATGTGGCAGATAGATAAGGGCATATCTGCAAGGCCCGATCAATAGTTCAAGTCACACACTCCCATAATCCATTTTATCTTCGTAAAATTAGCTTCAACTATAAATGTCAAAAAAAATAATAAATTTTTGTCGAGTTGAAGAGAAATATCCCAATACATGTCTTATTCTTTTCAATAATCCATATTTGTAGCAATGAAATACTATTGTTCCTACCCCAAGTGATAAATGATTGATTACAAATATCGATGGTATATATTCTTTATAAAGGACCAGAAATACCTTGCTTACGTATCATTGGGAAGTGCATTAACATAAATACGGCAGTAAGGAGGGGTAATACAAAAGTGTGTAAACTATAAAAACGAGTCAAAGTGGATTGTCCCACACTAGCACTTCCGCGTAATAACTCTACCAGGGGCGAGCCTATTACAGGAATAGCATCTGGTACGCCTGTTACAATTTTTACTGCCCAATAACCAATTTGGTCCCAAGGTAAGGAATAACCAGTTACACCAAAAGATGCGGTCAATACACCCAAAACCACACCTGTAACCCAAGTCAATTCGCGCGGTTTTTTAAAGCCACCGGTGAGATAAACACGAAATACGTGCAGGATCATCATTAGGACCATCATACTTGCCGACCAGCGATGAACTGATCGGATTAACCAACCAAAATTAGCTTCAGTCATTATATATTGAACAGAAGCAAAAGCCTCTGTAACGGTTGGGCGATAATAAAAAGTCATAGCAAACCCTGTAGCTACTTGTACTAAAAAACAAGTAAGCGTAATTCCTCCTAGACAATAAAATATGTTGACGTGAGGAGGAACATATTTACTAGTTATATCATCGGCAATTGCCTGAATCTCAAGACGTTCTTCGAACCAATCATAGATTTTATTGAGATAGGTAAATCAAGGAGACCCCCCCGGAGAACCGTATATGAAAATTTCATCTCGTACGGCTCAAACAGAAACACCAAAATACTAGTTCTAACGGATGTGTGCAATAGAAAGTTTGAAATTTCTTAATTCTATGATTCAACTTTTTCTGAAGATACGAAAGAATAAAAATCCGCAAGATCTTCTTTGTGGTTCTAATGCCAAAAAATCAAGTCGGCTCATTCGTCGATATATTAATCGTTATAGGCCTCTTGAGTCTTCTAGATTACCTATTATTTTTTTTGTTGTTATTTATGTGTAATGCGGTTTTACTACTGTTTTCTTTATTATTGATAGGAATTCTCTTGTTAAGACCCTATGAATTTATTAAAACCTCAGATTCATACTAGAACCACGATGATTCAACAAAACCCTTTCAAACTAAGTCCAAAAATTCCCTGAGTAAGAACCATTGGATTATCACTTATTCAATGAATAGATATAATAACTAAAAATCCAAAGAAATCTTTGTCCTTTGATCAAACTAAGCATAAGCGAAAGTTTGAAAGAATAAAAATCTTTATATTTATAACTTCTAACTCTTTGAAAAAAAAAATGGAAGTCCGGCTACGAGGTCTGACTATTAAGTATGAATCATAGTTCTAATACTTTATAATCTATTTCATGTATTACGTGCTCCAGATACTAGAATGAATATCCGACGAAGTAAAACCATCTCTATCAAGATGACAGGCCCATTCTCTGTACTATTCATAGGATCAATTATACCAAGTCACACACTCATATTCCGGAAATACAGAAACAAAGAAATTCCACGATCAAACTACCAAAATAGAATGGGATAAAAATCAGAAACCTAAACTGTTCACTTTGTATTGAAGTATTGAATTGAAAAGCTAGTTAATGGTTCTTGTGAATCTAATTCATTGAAATTCCATCCAGTAAAATGGAAGAATTATAAATCTCCAAAATAATAGATAGGAATATCGCAAATAGAGCCATTGCGAGACCCATCAAAGGAGTAGTTCCCCACCCGGGAGCTACTTTACCATATTCTGAATTCAATGGTTTCAATAAACTCCCTGCATTAGTTCGTTTGGGGCGGCCAGATCTAGAACTACCCTCGACGGTTTGTGTAGCCATAATATTTTATATTCAGTAAGATCTGTTGACTTTGTATACCATTCCGTTGTAAATAAATGATCTTATCATAGATCCATTGTGGTCTTAAAACTATATAATGTCTTAAAACTATATAATAATGGAAACAGCAACCCTAGTTGCCATCTTTTTATCTGGTTTACTTGTAAGTTTTACTGGGTACGCCTTATATACTGCTTTTGGGCAACCCTCTCAACAACTAAGAGATCCATTCGAGGAACACGGGGACTAGTTGAAGTAACGATCCTCCCAATATTGGGAGGATCATTACTGTCAATTGAGATAATGAAAAATCATTTCACCTTTTTAGTTGGAACTTTAGGCGGTTCTCGAAAAAAGATAGCGAAAAAAATTATTCCTAGAGTTGAGACTAAAAGGAATGTATAAACCAATGCTTCCATAGATTCGATCGTGGTTTACAATTATAGCTTCCATACCTGTTTATTTGGGATCGTCTCCCGTATAAATAAAGAACAAGAGTCAAAGAAAGGGCAGTGCTTCAAATCAAGATTTATACGGTACCCTATATCAAAATCAAATCACAAAAAGAAAATAAAAACGAAAAGTAACAAGTAACAAAACAATATTGTATCAGACTACTTGTCTTCTGGTAGTTGGATCTCCAAGTTTTTGGAATGCTCCAAATTCTACTTGAGCATCTAAATCTGGATCAATACCAGCAAAAACATCCCGAAACAAAGTTCTAGCACCATGCCAAATGTGTCCAAAGAAAAAGAGCAAAGCAAACGAAGCATGTCCAAAAGTAAACCAACCCCTCGGACTGCTACGAAAAACACCATCGGATTTCAAAGTAGCACGATCTAATTCAAAAATTTCACCCAATTGAGCACGTCTAGCATATTTTTTCACAGTAGCAGGATCGCTATAACTGACTCCGTTGAGTTCGCCGCCATAGAACTCGACAGTTACACCTACTTGTTCGACACTATATTTTGACTCCGCCCTTCTAAAAGGAACATCGGCTCTAACAACACCGTCTCCGTCTACCAAAACAACCGGAAATGTTTCAAAAAAGGTAGGCATACGACGTACAAAAAGTTCGCGCCCCTCTTTATCTCTAAAGATAGGATGCCCTAACCACCCAACAGCTATTCCATCCCCGTTGTCCATTGAGCCCGCTCTGAATAATCCCCCTTTTGCCGGATTATTGCCGATGTAATCATAAAAAGCAAGTTTTTCAGGAATTTTAGACCAAGCTTCAGATAAACTTTGATTTTCAGCTAACCCAGCACCAATTCTTCGATATATTTCTTGTTGGAAGTACCCCTGATCCCATTGATAACGAGTGGGACCAAATAATTCAATCGGGGTAGTTGCTGAACCATACCACATAGTTCCAGCAACTACAAAAGCTGCAAAAAAGACAGCAGCAATACTACTAGAAAGGACGGTTTCAATATTTCCCATACGTAATCCTTTGTATAGGCGTTGAGGTGGACGGACACTAAGATGGAATAGACCCGCCAATATGCCCAAGGTACCTGCTGCAATATGATGAGAGGCTATTCCTCCCGGAACAAAAGGATCAAAACCCTCCACACCCCACGCTGGATTTACGGATTGTACCCTTCCGGTTAGTCCATAAGGATCGGATACCCATATTCCAGGACCATACAATCCTGTTACATGAAATGCACCAAAACCAAAGCAAGCCACCCCCGATAGAAATAAATGAATTCCAAAGATTTTAGGCAAATCCAAAGAGGGTTTTCCTGTACGTTCATCAGTAAATATTTCTAGGTCCCAATACACCCAATGCCAGATAGCTGCCAAAAAGCACAGGCCAGAAAATACAATATGTGCACCGGCCACACCTTCATAACTCCAAATACCCGGATTCGTTACAGTCCCCCCTGTGATACTCCAACCACCCCATGAATTGGTTATTCCCAAACGAGTCATGAAGGGTATAACGAACATACCCTGTCTCCACATTGGATCAAGAACAGGATCAGAAGGATCAAAAACTGCTAATTCGTATAGAGCCATCGAACCGGCCCAACCAGCAACCAGAGCTGTATGCATTATATGGACAGAAATCAAACGACCGGGATCATTCAATACGACGGTATGAACACGATACCAAGGCAAACCCATGGAAATACCCCTTTATCAACGAAAAATAGACACAATGTAACTTTATTGCATTAGAAAAAACTATGCTGTAGACCCTCTGTTTAGTGGATTATCTTATGTAAAGGATTTATATTTGTTTAATTCTTTTCGTAATAATTACTTTTAGTAATAATGAAACTGTTTTGTTCGTAGGAACAAAAAGAAGCAGATCTATTCTACACCCGATAAGTACCAATATGCAATGGTAGGGGAGTTGATACTGTTTTATAGGAGTGAATGCCTATCTATATTTGTTCAGCATTCAAAGGACTTGTTTGTAAAAAATTTCCCTTATTTATTTTGTCTTCTTTTTTTATGAACTTAGTCAATCTATGGATAAAATATGATAATAAAATTTGATAAAGGCCAATCTTATTAGAACAATAAACCCATTGTTACGCTTTCACATCAAAATTTAATAAAGGCCAATCTTATTAGGACAATTAAAAAAACCATTGTTACGCTTTCACATCAAAGCGGGATACATCACTTTTCTTTTATTTATAATGCCTATTGGTGTTCCGAGAGTACCTTTTCGAAGTCCCGGAGAGGAAGATGCATTGTGGATTGACGTATAGTGCGACTTGTCAGATATATTGGGTCATATGGTATTTCCCCGTTCTCTTCCCCGATCGAGATACCCTCCCCTTCGCCCAAGAAAGATTTATTGAATTATCAAAAATTTGGAGCGTGAAGTGCAATTAGATCTATTTTTTCGGGAGGGTATACAGATTAATATTATCAATTAGAATAATTTATGGTTAGCTTGGTTAGGCCAATAAAATGCAGTATCCAGGCTCCGTTTAGAAAAAAACCAATTGGTAATAAATATATTTATGATTGCTAGGTTATATCATATTCTATTTCTTTATATATTTATAAATATTAAATATATAAAGAAATAGAAGTGATCTCAAACCGTTAATCAATCGAGCAATATGATGAATGCGGTGAATATTTGTTGTAAAACATGAAATAAATTGAAAAAAGGAAGTGGTATCAAAAGGACGTGGTATTGGAGCATTTGTCCTATATGTGCAAATCCAAATCGGGCGGATCTTTACTCGGAGTAGAGCATAAACCTAAAAAAATTGAAGAAGCCCGTTCAGGAACAAGAAAATTACATCGCGATTAAAATTGTATCTCGATGAAACAATACATCAATGAGAAGTTAGTTAGATAAGTTTAGTAATTTTTTTTATAGATAAAGAGGCCAAAACCCATCCTTCTTGAAAAATGGAAGAAAGGACTCTTTTTTATAATTTATAAGTTAACGGCCTGCTATGAAAAAAAAGAAAGCGCTAGAATCTACATCTACACATTGATTCTTTTTTTGGTGATTTTTGTTGAACCGTATGCATCAAAAGGTGCATGTACGGTTTAGTTTATAAGGGATACAACTTTATCCCAATCAACCGACTTTATCGAGAAAGATTACTTTTTTTAGGACAGGGGATTAATAGCGAGATCTCGAATCAACTTATTGGTCTTATGGTATATCTCAGTATAGAGGATGATACCAAAGATCTTTTTTTGTTTATAAACTCCCCTGGTGGGTGGGTAATACCCGGAGTAGCTATTTATGATACTATGCAATTTGTGCGACCAGATATACAGACAGTATGCATGGGGTTGGCCGCTTCAATGGGGTCTTTTATTCTGGTCGGAGGAGAAATTACCAAACGTCTAGCATTCCCTCACGCTTGGCGCCAATGAGTTTTTTATTTGATTTGAGAGAAAAAAGAAGACTATGCCTTCGCGATATATGAAATATGAATATTAAGTAATAATAGCATGGCACTTCGAATTCGATATGAAAAGTTTTTTTAACCCTTAAATTATGTATCGAAAGAGTGGTATGAGATAAAAAAAGTATTTCCGATTTTATCCGACCTATCGGGAGTCCTATTTCAGCGTCACAAACCCTTTTGTTTTCACGCCGGGGGGCTCTTAATCTTAACAATATTTATGTTATGAAAGAATAGGAAAATAAAAAAAAAAACAATATTTTTTTTTTGAAAAAAAAAAAGAAACTTTGGGATTGCTAAATAACAGACGAAATAAATATATAAAGCAACGGAGCCATCGTAGTATTTTTGAACTACTCCAAAAAGAAGGGTGGTTATTGGATCATTTATCAGCCTGAGTCTGGTAGACTTTATAATTTATTTATTTTATATTTTTTTGATCGATGTAAGTAAGGTAAAAAAACGCGAATTCCATTATAGAGCCGTATGCAATGCGCAAAAGATGCCTGTACGGTTGTTCAATTAGATATTTTTTTTATTCTTTATCTCTTCAACTTTCATCATGCGAGATAGAATAAACATTTATGATGTTATATAATCAGGGTAATGATCCATCAACCCGCAAGTGCTTTTTATGAGGCACAGACGGGAGAATTTATCGTGGAAGCGGAAGAACTACTGAAGCTGCGCGAAACCCTCACAAGGGTTTATGTACAAAGGACGGGCAAACCCTTATGGGTTGTATCCGAAGACATGGAAAGAGATGTTTTTATGTCAGCAACAGAAGCCCAAGCTCATGGAATTGTTGATCTTGTAGCGACTGGATAAAAAAGAAGAAATAACAAGAATTTCACACGAATTCGTGATTGGGTATTTTACCTTCTTACCGGATTTAATATTCTATTCATTAATCTATTAATATAGAAAGAAAATAATCCACAACCATCCGGTTAAGATCGATCTAAACCAGCCCATATATGTATATGATTCAACATGCCAACTATTAAACAACTTATTAGAAACACAAGACAGCCAATCAAAAATGTCACGAAATCCCCCGCTCTTGGGGGATGTCCTCAACGACGAGGAACATGTACTAGGGTGTATGTGCGACTCGTTCAGATCATGGGCTAGGACAAAAGAAAGAAAACTATTGATCCAGTATCAACGATCAGTACCAGCGAATCGGATAGAATGTAAGAAACCCATTCAATATCTAAAAAAAAAAGATTTATCCTTATATTATGGTATCAAGTGTATGGTTTCCATTGGTGCAAATCACCTCAATTTTAAATTTAAAATGAGAAAGAGTTC